TTAAAATTAAAGAAAACCGGGGAGATTCGATTAAAATACAACAGATTTCCAGATAAATATTTTATTTAAATTTTTTATCAATTCAAATAATTTTGCATTCATTAATAATTGAAGTAAAGAACCAATATAACCAGTATAAATATGGGGTGGGGATAAACAGATCCATTTATTTACGATCGAATTATATTTGTTCAATACACCATTGTCAATATGAATTACATGTTGAAAAAAAAACAAATCAAATTAATTGAATAAATCAAATAAAGACTTGTGTTGGATTGGCACGACATAAAAAAAAAAAATAAGGAAGAAGTGGAAAAAATCTCGGGTTTATTCAATGAATAGAAGTACAATAAGCAAGATTAACTCGTTTTTGTTGGTAAATTTCCAAAACAAGAAAAGTAGGTGTGAATATGAATAGAAAAAAAAAGGCAAGTGTTGAGTCAAAAATTATACAAAGCTATATACTACTATATAGTAGATACTAGGCACTACCATTTTGCATTTCAAAAATCTTTTAATTATTTAATTTAATGAATTCAAATAATTTAATGAATTCAAAGTTCTTTAGACAATTAATTCCGCTTTCTTTAAAATATCATGAACAGTTCTTGTGGGTTGAGCTCCTTTTTCAAGAAAATATAAAATAGCCGGAACATTTAAATAAGTTTGATTCTTTATCGGATCATAAAAACCCACTCTCCGAAGATCTCTTCCTTCTCTTCGGGATCGAACATCAATTGCAACGATTCGATAGATGGCTCATTGGGATAGATAAACAAAGCCCCCCCCCAGAAACGTATAGGAGGTTTTCTCCTCGTACGGCTCAAGCAAGAAAGAATGATTCTAAAATCAAATGATTGATTCAATTTAATTAAATTCAAATTTTTTATTTATTTTAGAACATTATAACAAATTTCTAATTATATTCTATTATTTTTATTTTATTTCTAATTAAATTCAAATTAAATAAATATAATATAAATTAAATAAAAAATATTAATAATATAATAAATAAAATATCAATAGTTATATCATAATATAGTGATAATCATAATGGTATAGTGTCAAACTGATCCATAAATAAAATCATGAATTAGACTATGATTGGAATTGTTTTATTTTTCCATAAAGAAAAAACGAAACTTCATTCATTTGTACTCATAACTCAAGTTGGGTAGCTCTGAAAGAATTCGAATAGAAATCCTTAGAAATTTTTGAGTCGTCTGTAACCTTTTTTGTTTGTCTCATCTCAAATCTATTTGAATTAGAATTTTATTCCTTATTCTAATTCCTCATTTTGATTCAATTGTTGAGACAGTTGAAAATAGTGTTTCCTTGTTCCGGAATCCTTAATCTTTGCTTTGTTGAATCGTTGGGTTTAGACATTACTTCGGTGATTTTACTCCTTTCAAAACGGCAGCAACATACCCTTTCTTTCTATGGAAAAATTATACGAACGATTGATTCCCTTGTAATACACTTTTGATCAAAATAGTTTTACCAATTCCAACAACAAGTTTGACTTTTTTATTTCAAAATTGTTAGAATTTGAATCTTTCGATTTCTAAATTGAAGACATATTTACAAAGTTGGTCCAGCTTATTCATTGGCATTAACCCTAGATTCTTTCCCTCGATATGATAAATGAATCATTACTTTCTACTCGAGCTTCATCGTGTACTATTGACTTATTACTTACAACCCAACAAAATGGGGTTCCTAGTGGAACAGAACAAACCATGTCGAGCCAAGAGCATCCTCATTTCTATAGAGAATGGTGGATGTAAGAATCCACATAAGTGATCACGTCCTTCAAGTCGCACGTTGCTTTCTACCACATCGTTTCAAACGAAGTTTTACCATAACATTCCTCTAATTTCGAACCGGGATGGAATTGATTCAATATGGAATCATGAATAGTCATTGGCTCAATCGGTACATTTCAGTACATACTTTTTTCTCTATTTCCCTTTTATTTATGGATTGGATAAAAAGGTCTTTATCCTAAGAAATCTCAGCAAGAAAAGAATCCAAATTAACCTCCGTATTTTAACCTATGAAGTAAACCCATTTTTCTTTTTTACAAAAAAAAAAAAAAAGGACCCCATTTTTCTCAAAAAAAATAAATGAAATTTAGGCCTAAAAAAAAATGGGTCTTTCATCTTTCATTACATTAAATTTGCACTCCAATCAGGAACTGAATTATTTATTATTTATTAACCAAATCAAGTATTTATTAACTTAACCAAAAAACTATAACTATTCCAATGCCTAAAATTCCAATGAACCTGAGGAGATTGAATCATCAATGGTTTAATTGAAAACCAGATATATTGAGAAACCCATACGGTTTTTTATTTTAATTTAATGGGTGTGGAATGGAAAATTTCTCATATATAATATATAAGATAAGGTAAGATTGAGGTCGTTATTTTTTTTTTTCATTTGAAAAAAAAAAGAATAAATCAGAACCAAAAGAGTATAATCTTTCCATATTCATCCATCAAACATTTGTTCTCAAGGGTATGGGGTAATTATGTATTTTAATTAAAATATGACAATTTTTTTTTTCATTTGAACCAGATACAAAAGTAAATGGGTCAAAATATGTTTGATATTCCTATTTGAATTTGACTCCATCTCATTAGGGGCTTTAATTTAAAACCAGCGATAGAATTATCTCCAAAAATCTCTATTCTTTTGTTTAGTTTCTACATAGACTGTAGAATATCCTATTCACTTACTTTAGGCTTAAAAAAAAAAATGGAGAGATTTTTCGCATTTTTATTCTGAAGAATTCATCTGGGACGGAAGGATTCGAACCTCCGAATAACGGGACCAAAACCCACTGCCTTACCGCTTGGCCACGCCCCATTTAGATTTCTATTTGATACTAATAAACATTATTACCTTTTGGAGACATTCGTCAATTCCAAACTTAATTCCAGACAATATGACAATAAAAATAAATAAAATAAATACCGATAGGATAAGATATCTTGTTATTCTTGCTGGTATTCGATACATATAGAATAAAAAATTCATTGATGATTACATATAATTCAATTAAGATATTGTAGGAAAGTGTAATTCCTTGTATTCTCATTGGAAAATGTGAGGATTTTGATTTGGATTTTTTTGGGGGAGTTTAAATCAAAGAAAAAAGGCTTTTTACCTACCTTTTTTCTTAATTTTCCCGTATATCAATAATTCAATAAAAACTAAATTATCTACAAAAACAAATGTGCGTTTGTTATGCTTAATATCTTTTTTAGTTTAATCTGTATCTGTCTTAATTCTGCCCTTTCTTCAAGCAGTTTTTTCCTCGGGAAATTGCCCGAAGCTTATGCTCTTTTCAATCCAATCGTAGACATTATGCCCGTCATACCTGTACTTTTCTTTCTCTTAGCCTTTGTTTGGCAAGCTGCTGTAAGTTTTCGATGAAGTTCTTAATACTATACTGAAAATATTCATGATTTATTCAGGAAAAAAAATTTAACAATTATTGATAAGATCATATGAGTCTTACATTACAAATCCTCTATTAAAAAATGGAAATTCTTGTATATTGGATAAGGGCAGCGATAAATTTTGATCAGTCCATTTTCCTTTTCGCCGCCCTTCCGGTAAGCAAGGACTTTATTAGATTAGGTTTTTCCACAATACCCAATTGTTAATATTACAATAACAATTTTGGTAACGAAAAAATAAGAATCTTAATTACAAATAAATTCATGAATTTTCAAATTCATTCTTTTTTTTTTTTTAGATTTAGAAAAAAAACACTTAATTAAAAGAATTTGTTCTTTATTTTTTCATATTTTGGTATCATGTCAAACCAAAATAGTACATGTGTTACAACAAAACTCAAATGGATAATCTATTCCCTTTTACCCCCAAAAATGATCTTATCTTGGAGATTGTGTAATGCTTACTCTCAAACTCTTCGTTTATACAGTAGTGATATTCTTTGTTTCTCTCTTCATTTTTGGATTCTTATCTAATGATCCAGGACGTAACCCTGGGCGCGAGGAATAAAAAACTAAGAGGTTTTTTTTTCTCATTTTTCCTTGCGTTTTCTGAATATTTTTTTATGTGTTCCATACATTTAACTATGATAAAATAAAACAAAGGATCGCATTTTTCGAATTCAAAAGTCTCAAGTGACCAGAGAAAGCGGAGAAAGAGGGATTCGAACCCTCGGTACGAATAACTCGTACAACGGATTAGCAATCCGCCGCTTTAGTCCACTCAGCCATCTCTCCTAATTTGGAATTGGGATTTTTTATGTTTATGTGACACTTAAAGTAAGGATTGATGAAAATCTGCCTTACCTTTTTAATTTAATAATAATATTACTTTACTTATTTATTTTTATTAGTTTATTGTTTATTAGACTTATTAGATTATTAATTATTAACTTATCAAATTATATTTTAAATTATATTAATTATTAGAATACTCATATTATATAATACTTATATTATATGTAACTAACATATTAAATATTATATGATATGGCAATTATTAATATATAAATATTACCATATTAAATATATAATAAATATTGTACAACACAACAAAAAAGTATATAACACACGAGTTGAAAGATAAGTTAAATAAAATAATAGACTAAGGCCTTAGGACTAATATCATATTTTATTTAATTAAGATTTTTATAATTTTTATATATAATATATTATTATATCTATATATTATCTATATCATAAATATATATTTAATATCATAAATATATATTTAATAAAAATATATATAATTATTAATATAATTATTAAATATATATATATTAAATACAAAATAATATAAAATAATTAATATTAGTAAAAATAGTAAAAAAATACTAAAATATAAAATAAAAATAATATAATATATAATATAAATAATATATAATATATTTAAGTATTATATATTATATTAAGTCTAAGGTAAGTAAAGTAAATAGTAAATGAAGGTAAATAAAAAAATAAAATAGAATATAAATATATTAATATATATGTAATATACGTAAATAGAAGGATATAAGATAAGGCTAAGTTAAAAAATAAGGGTATAAAGGGTAAATAAGATATCTATGAATTAATTTGACTTAACCAACAATTAAATTTGGATAACGATAATAATTCAAAACGGATATTTCAAATAGAAAAATACCTTACTTTTTTATACTATACAAAAATTTTTATTTTATTTCCACGGCCTGGCTAGTACCTAGCTAGGCCATTACTCTAATTGATCATTCATAAATGCATTTTTTATTTCTATTCTATTATTTTAATATTATACTATTTATTTATACTATTTATTTGATTATACTATTTATTTATTTTTATTTGATTTATTTATTTCTATTATATTCTATTATATATACTATTATATATATTATATTATATATTTATAATATTATATATTTATATTTATTTTTTATATATTTATATTTATTTTCATTTATTTTATATAAATATATATTTTATTTTTTATATATTTATATTTATTTGCATTTATTTTATATAAATATATATAAAAAAATTTATATTATTTTATATTATTAAAATTCTATTATATTATAAAAAATATTATTTTAAAATTATATTATAATTTCAAATTATATTATCAAAATATTTGATTTATTAAAATAATAGAATGAATATAAATATATCAATATAACTTAACTTATTTACTTGTTAAATTTAAGTAATAAAATTTGTTTGATCTGAAAACTTAAGATCCATCTAATTGATCCAAATTCATAAGATCTGGCACTCAAAAAATGGGAAAATTAAGGGGAGTTCCGGATTCTTGTAGAATTCTTTTTTATGTCCAACTTCAATAGCTCCTTCAAATCAAAACTATTAGCAACGACTTACCATGAAACGAAAAGTATAACTCATTATTTTAATTTTATAGTTAAATAAGCTTTATTCATTCATCTATTGGGGATTTTCTCAAGTCCCTATCAAGACAGAATATGTGTCAAGATTCACATTTTCATCATTCTGATACTATCTTTATTATGTCTTATTCTTTGTTCGACAAATAGTTCATTAATATACAATAATTAAATTGTAGCGGGTATAGTTTAGTGGTAAAAGTGTGATTCGTCCTATTAACAACTTAAATAGTTAAAGGGTCTTTCAGTTAATATTCCAATAAGAAACTTTATTTCTTAAAAAGGTTAATCCTTTACCTCTTAATGTTACATTTGAGGAAAAATATAAATTCTCGTGATTTGTATCCAAAGGCCAGTCATTTTTGAATTGACTAAAAAACATTGGATCATATGGAATCGCGAAGCATAATTTTTTTTGAGTTGATTCAACTCTTCCAATTGAATGAGTATGAGTAAAGGGATCCATGGATGAAGATAAAAAGTTTATTTCTAATCGTAACTAAATCTTCAATTTTTGTATTAAAAAGGGGATTGAAGCCAAACAGCTAGAAAATGGTGGCTTTGGTTTACTAGAGCCATCGACATATTGTTTCAGCTCGGTGGAAACAAAATTCTTTTTTTCCTCAGGATTCCGCGAATCGAAATAAGGAACGAAGTAACTAGACAGATTTGGTAGAATTTTCCTCTTCTAGAAGGATCATCTATAAAGCGAGTAAGAAAAGCTGACATGGATGTTATGGATCTATTTTTTCAGATTTATGATGATTCCCTTTTTATACAGCATAATTTTTTTATATTTTTTCTTCTTGTATGCCTTAGATCTGGGAACACATTGATCTTCCATAAAGGAGCCGAATGAAACAAAAATTTCATGTTCGGTTCTGAATTAGAGACGTTAAAAATGATCAACCAACGTCGACTATAACCCCTAGCCTTCCAAGCTAACGATGCGGGTTCGATTCCCGCTACCCGCTCTATATCACTTTTATACATCCATCATTGATTCAAATATGCATTCTTATTTTCCAAAATCTTCCGCATGCAATCCACTTCTTGTTTTTATCCGGATAAAAGAAAAAAAAAAAAGAAAACAGGAATGAAAAGCAAGCAGCGTCCATTGTCTAATGGATAGGACAGAGGTCTTCTAAACCTTTGGTATAGGTTCAAGTCCTATTGGACGCAATTTATTTCCATCTATTTTTTTTTTAGATTGTTATGCCAAAAACTTATTTGTTTGAATAAAAATTGGAATCAGAGACATTTCTCAATGATTACTCTTGTACTAAGAATAAGAGTAATAAAAAAAGAGTCATAATTTTATTTTAGGTTTGCTCCTGAAGTAGAAACAATTCGATCTGTTCCTGAATAGCCTCCTTCAAAAGGGCTTCTGCTTCCTCGGTGAATGTCTTGGTGGAAGATATAATTTCTTGGAACTGGGGTTTATTCTTTTTTAAGTAGGCACGTAACTGAACGATAAATTTCTTTACCTGTCCAATTTCTAACTGGTCAAGATATCCATTTGCTCCGGTATAAATAGTAACTATCTGCTCTTCCACCGCGAGAGGGGCCGATTGGGATTGTTTGAGCAA